ATTCACATACAACCATGAATCATTTAATTACTTCGAAAGAAAATTCCACGAAAATAGTTTGGATAAATAAGCTTCATGGGCTATTTTCTATTTCTAATAATTACCAAGAATTTGAACATGAAAAAAATCCACTTAATGAAAAATCACCATGGAATTATATTATTAATTCGTTAACGTCAATTGATCAATTATCTTTTGAGTACATACCCAATTCTCATTTGAAAAAATCTTCTTTATTGGAAGAAGAAATAAAAATAAATTCAGAAAATAAAGCAAAATCTTTGAAATCCGTATTCGATATAATTACAACCAATGGAGAAGAAATCATTGAAGAAGGAGAAGAAATCCTTAAAGAAAAAATCATTCAAAAAATTCCTCAACGGTTATACAAACTAACTGAAGAGTTAGAAGCACTAGCACAGGATGAAGATGAAGAAGATGAACATGAGCAACTAATGAAACAAGATCAGGAAATTCGTACAAGAAAAGCCAGACGAGTGGTGATTTATACTGACTACAGCGTGAATCCCGAGACTAACGATGATGAAATAAACGAGTTGGCTTTGATACGTTACTCACAACAACCTGATTTTCGTCGAGGTCTAATCAAAGGATCCTTACGCGCTCAAAGACGTAAAACAGTTATTTGGAACACATTCCAAGCATATGTAAATTCTCCGCTTTTTTTTGATCGAGTAGAAAACATATTTTTTTTTTCTCTTTTAAACAAGATCGATCAAAATATTAAGTCTATTTTTAGGAATTTTGCGAAGAAAAAACCAAAAACGGAATTAAAAATTGACGATTTTGAGAAAGAAAAGATGAAGAAAACTCTGAAGGCTCTCGATGAAAACGAGAAGAAGAGAGAAGAAGAAAATGAACGAATGGCAATAGCAGAAATTTGGGATAGCGTTATATTTGCTCAAGCAATAAGAAGTTTGATACTCCTGATCCACGCTTTTCTTAGAAAAAACATTATATTGCCTTCATTGATAATAGCTAAAAATGTTGGACGTATGTTATTATTCCAATACCCCGAGTGGTATGAGGATTTTAAGGACTGGAAGAGTGAAATGCATGTTAAATGTACGTATAATGGTATTCCACTATCAGAAACAGAATTTCCTCAAGATTGGTTAACAGATGGTCTTCAGGTAAAAATTCTATTTCCTTTCCGTTTAAAACCTTGGCGAAGATCTAAACTACGATCTCATCATGGAGATCCAATGAAAAAAAAAGTAAAACAAGAAAATTCTAGTTTTTTAACAGTTTGGGGAACGGAAACAGAACTTCCTTTTGGTCCTGCCCGAACCCTACCTTCTTTTTTTGAACCCATATATAAAGAACTAAAAAAAAATATTCGAAAAGTGAAAAAGAATTATTTTCTACCTCTAAAAGTAAAAGTTTCAAAACCATGGGTTATCAAAATTTTTCCAGTTCTAAAACGAATAATGAATAAACTTGAAAAAGTAAACCCAATTTCTTTATTTGAATTCAAGAAGGTGAAAGTATATGAACCAAATGAAAATGCAAAAGATTCAAAAGATAATAATAAGATTATTCCTGAATCGACCATGCAAATTCAATCTATGAATTGGACAAATTTTTTATTCATAGAAAATGAAATGAAAGATCTTGCTGATAAGACAATCATAATCAGGAATCAAATAGAAGAAATCGCAAAAGAAAAGAAAAAAAAAGTTCCAGCCTATGATGATAAAAGACCAGAATTAAAGAAAGATATTTGGCGGATATTCAAAAGAATAAATACTCGATTAATATGCAAATCACATTATTTTATGAAATCTTTCATTGAAAAAATATACATGGATATCCTGCTATGTATGGTTAGCATTTCGAAGGTCAATGCACAACTTTCAACAAAAAAAATTATCAATGAATCCATTTACAACGATGAAAGAAATCAAGAAGGAATTGATGAAACAGATCAACATACAATGAACTTGATTTCGACTATAGAAAAAGAAAAGGACTTTTCTAATCCTAGTAATAATTCAAATACTTATTACGATTTATCTTCCTTGTCCCAAGCATATGTATTTTACAAAATATCACAAACCCAATTACTTAACAACCATCACTTTAGATCTGTACTTCAATATCGCGGTACCCATCCTTTTATTAAGGACAAGATAAAGTATTATTCTATAACCCGAGGAATATTTAACTCCAAATCAAGGTATAAGTATAAGAAAATAAAGAAGCCTGGAATGAATGAATGGAAAAACTGGTTAAAGGGTAATTATGCATACAATTTATCTCAGAGCAAATGGTCTCGATTAGTATTAGTAGCGAAAAAATGGCGAAAAAAAATCAATCAAAATTGTACGATTCACAATAAAGAATCAATGAAATTTTCTTCATATAAAAAAGAAAAAGACCGATCAATTCATTACAAAAAAGAAAATTTCTATACAGTGTATTTATGGCCGAATCAAAAAGAAAAATTAAAAAAGCAATATGTATATGATTTTTTATCACATAAATATATATATTATGGGGATAGTAAAGATTCCTCTATTTATAAACCAAAATTACAGCTAAAAAGGAACCAAAAAATTCCATATAATTTCGACATACAGAAACCCGAATTTTTTTATGGAATTATCAATTCCATAGAAAAAAATTATGTTTTTAATAAGCATAAAAATCTGAATAGGAAATATTTTGATTGTAGAATTCTACATTTTTACCCGAAAAACACTATTGATGTAAACGATATCGATATTATCCACTTTACAAATGTACATATTGGTACTAAACTTGAAAAAAATGCTAAGACTAAAAAAATAAATATTAATATAAAAAAATTGAAAAAAAAAGATCTTTTTTTTCTTTCAAAACATCAAGAAAAAGAAACAAATCTATACAAAAAAAACAACTCCAATCAAAAAAACTTTTTTGATTGGATGGGAATGAATCGAAAAAGGGAAAGAGTTTTTTGTAAAAAAAAAAAATCAAATCTGAAATTTTGGTTCTTTCCGGAATTCAGATTTCCTTTTGATACATATAAGGCATATAAGATTAAACCGTGGATCATCCCAATCAAATTACTTCTTTCCAATCAGAATTTAGATGAAAAAAAAAAAATTAGTCAAAATAAAAGTGTCAAAGATTCTATTTTAATAAAATTAAAAAACCAAGAAAAAAACGAAGAAAAGACAAATCTTGTGTCAGATCCAAACAAACAAAACAAAAAAAAGCCTCTTCAAAAGGATTATGTGAGATCTGAAAGTAAAAAGAAAAAACAATGCAAGAAAAGCAAGAAATCAGAACTAGATTTATTCCTAAATAAATATTTAATTGTTCAATTAAGATGGAACAACTTCGTTAATCATAAAATGACAAGAAATATCAAGGCATATTGTTTCTTACTTAGATTGATGGATCCAAGTTCTATAGCTCTAGCCTTAATTCGAAGAAAAGAGATGGATCTAGATGCAATCCTTAATAAGGACAATCTAACTCTTACAGACTTTTTAAAAAAAGGAATATTGATTATCAAATCAACTCGTCTAGCTTTTATAACGGGTGGAAAATTAATTATGTATCAAACCATAAGTATTTCATTGATCGATGGCGAAAAGAGTAATCACCAAATAAATATAAAATACAAAAAAAAAATATATGTCAATAAGAAGAATTTTAATAAATCTACTGAACAACATAGAAATATGCTTGTGAATGGGAATCCAGATTATTATGATCTCCTTGTTCCTGAAAATATTCTATCTCCTAGACGTCGTAGAGAATTGAGAATTCTAATTTGTTTCAACTCTCCTAATTGGGATGTTGTGAATAAAAATAAAATATTTTACAATGAAAACAATATAAGAAACTCCACACAATTTCTGAATGAAGACAAAGGTCTTAATCTTAATATAGATTCAAATATAAAATATAAATTGTTTCTTTGGCCCAATTACCGATTAGAAGATTTAGCTTGTATGAATCGCTATTGGTTTGATACCAATAATGGTAGTAATTTCAGTATGTCAAGGATACACATGTATACACGATTTAGAATTATCTAATTATCTAATAGTATATTTGATATACTTTATGTTACATGTCAATATTCACATGCCATTTTCCGTAGATGAAAAGTGAAGGATATATGTTATACTTTGCTACTTTGGTACATAAACATAACATAATATGTATTTACTTGTGTATCAATTCAATCTAGAAAGAAATTCACAGAATCTTTTTAGGTGCAAAAAAAGATTATCTTTGGTAAATGTGTAAATGTATTATCCTTTTCTATCCAAATCCAATTGAAAATTGGATTTGGATAGAATCAAATAAAAAAACTATTTGGAAATGAATAAATTTTTATTTTTGTATGTACTAGATTAAAAAAAAAATGGAAATAACATTATAATAATAAAAATAATATATATTATTCTCTTTTTCCTAATCGGAAAAATCCGTGGAAAAGAAAGAAAAAAAAAGTTTTTTATGGTAAAAAATTCATTCATTTCACTTATTTCACAAAAAGAAAAAGAAGAAAACAGAGGTTCTGTTGAATTTCAAGTATTAAGTTTCACAAATAAGATACGAAGACTTACTTCACATTTGGAATTGCACAAAAAAGATTTTTTATCAAAAAGAGGTCTACAAAAAATTCTGAGAAAACGTCGACGTATGCTGGCCTATTTGTCAAAGAAAAATGGAGTGCGTTATAAGAAATTAATTGATGAATTGAATATTCGAGAACCAAAAAATTGTTAATTTCATTGTTTGGATTTTTGAATTAGTAATTATTAGATTTTACATTTGGACGAATCTACTTTTTGAGGAATTCGTGAAATAATGAATTAAGGAAGAAAAGGTATGACTGTACCGGCTAAAAAAAAAGATTTCATGATCGTTAATATGGGTCCTCACCACCCATCAATGCATGGTGTTCTTCGACTAATTGTTACTCTCGATGGTGAAGATGTTATTGACTGTGAACCTATATTGGGTTATTTACACAGGGGTATGGAAAAAATAGCGGAAAACCGAACAATCATACAATATTTGCCTTATGTAACACGTTGGGATTATTTAGCTACTATGTTCACAGAGGCAATAACGGTAAATGCACCAGAACAACTGGAAAATGTTCAAGTACCTAAAAGGGCTAGCTATATCAGAGTAATTATGCTGGAGCTGAGTCGTATAGCTTCTCATTTGTTATGGCTTGGACCTTTTATGGCGGATATCGGTGCACAGACTCCCTTTTTTTATATTTTTAGAGAGAGGGAATTGATATATGATTTATTCGAAGCTGCCACAGGTATGCGAATGATGCATAATTATTTCCGCATCGGAGGCGTAGCAGCCGATCTACCTTATGGCTGGATAGATAAATGTTTAGATTTTTGTGATTATTTTTTAACAAGGATTCTTGAATATCAAAAACTTATTACGCAAAATCCTATTTTTTTGGAGCGAGTCGAAGGAGTGGGCATTATTGGTGGGGAGGAAGCGATAAACTGGAGTTTATCGGGACCAATGTTACGAGCTTCTGGAATACAATGGGATCTTCGTAAAATTGATAATTATGAATGTTACAATGAATTCGATTGGGAAGTCCAATGGCAAAAAGAAGGAGATTCATTAGCTCGTTATTTAGTACGAATGGGTGAAATGAGGGAATCCATAAAAATAATTCAACAGGTCCTAGAAGGAATTCCTGGCGGACCCTATGAAAATTTAGAAGTCCGGCGCTTTGGTAGAGCAAAAAATTCCGAATGGAATGATTTTGAATATAGATTTATTAGTAAAAAACCTTCACCCAATTTTGAATTGTCGAAACAAGAACTTTACGTAAGAGTGGAAGCCCCAAAGGGGGAATTAGGAATTTATTTGATAGGAGACAATAGTATTTTCCCTTGGAGATGGAAAATTCGTCCACCCGGTTTCATAAATTTGCAAATTCTTCCTCAACTAGTTAAAAGAATGAAATTGGCTGATATCATGACGATACTAGGTAGTATAGATATCATTATGGGAGAAGTTGATCGTTGAAATGATAATTGATACGACAGAAGTACAAACTATCAATTCTTTTTCTACATCGGAATCCTTAAAAGAGGTTCATGGGCTCATATGGACTTTTGTACCCATTTTAATCCTTATATTGGGAATTACAATAGGGGTACTAGTAATTGTGTGGTTGGAAAGAGAAATATCTGCAGCGCTACAACAACGTATTGGGCCTCAATATGCTGGCCCCTTGGGAATTCTTCAAGCTTTGGCAGATGGAACTAAACTACTTTTAAAAGAAGATCTTCTCCCGTCTAGAGGAGATCTTCGTTTGTTTAGTATTGGACCGTCTATAGTAGTCATATCGATTCTAGTAAGTTATTTAGTAATCCCTTTTGGGTATCGCCTTGTTTTAGCCGATCTAAGTATAGGTGTTTTTTTATGGATCGCCATTTCAAGTATTGCTCCTATTGGGCTTCTTATGTCAGGGTATGGATCGAATAATAAATATTCTTTTTCAGGTGGTCTGCGAGCTGCTGCTCAATCCATTAGTTATGAAATACCATTAACTCTATGTGTATTATCAATATCTCTACGTGTGATTCGTTGAATATAAAATTTATACTTCTTTCCTTTACTTCTAGGAAAAAAGTTGAATGAATTGAATGGATATTTTTTTTTATTCATGATTCAGGTCAATGAGTTAAACCAAATAGTTATATGAGTGAAACAAAACAACTTAGAAATTTGCAGTAAGAAGATAAAATCTCACTTCATATGTACAAGAATAAAATTGAAGTAAACATAAGCCGTGTAAAATGGTTATCCCAAGATTGAGATTCGTCATCATATCTTGAAGCGGGTATAAAAGATCGACTGTATGGAGTTTTCATTACTGTCTTGTATTTATTAACATGCCGTAGATCAATCAAAAATCAGTGGACAATTAGGAACACAAAAGTACACAAAAGATTAGTAATGGAGATAATATAAGGTAAGGTATCAAAAAAAAAAAAAAAAAATAAAGATATTTCTGCATAAAATGAATCATAATAGAGACTTTAAATTGGTAGAAATGATCAAGCAGTACTTTCCTATGATTCCGATCTAGAGTAATACTCCTATTCACTGATTAAAAAAAAAATAACTATTCAGAACGAATTAATCCTTTATTTATTTTTTCAAAGTACCCGCCTCTGAGATAGAAGAACAGGAATAAAATAAAAGAAATGGAATATAATATTCGAATGAATAAAAAAAAATCTTTATTTATTCTTTTTCCTATGCATATACATCCAAATAGATGAAATTCTTATCATTATTTAATTTATGAAAAATTCCTCTAATTATTTTATTAATTTTTTTTTTATTCATATAACGAATATTTGATTAAATAGTTTAAATTATTACCGAACAAAACAAAGAAAAATATGCTTTGATTATAAGGGATGAGATGAATTCCGAAGCCTTTTTTTTTCTTATTTTTGCGAACGGAATTTCATTGGTTTAATTTGGGACTCTTCGACAGATCTTTTTTTCTACCCTAAAACAAAAGGAAGTGATAAGACCGAACCAGTCCTTACATTTATTTGTGGCCATAGAGGAGCCGTATGAGGCTGAGGTCTCATGTACGGTTTTGAAATAGCGATGGGAACAATGCTGTTTTTTTTTATCGACTATAATTATCTAATAGTTCAAGTACAGTTGATATAGTTGAAACACAGTCCAAATATGGTTTTGGGGGGTGGAATCTGTGGCGTCAGCCCATAGGATTTATGGTTTTCATAATTTCTTCTCTAGCTGAATGTGAGAGATTGCCCTTTGATTTACCAGAAGCGGAAGAAGAATTAGTAGCAGGTTATCAAACGGAATATTCAGGTATCAGATTTGGTTTATTTTATCTTGCTTCGTACCTAAATCTATTAGTTTCTTCATTATTTGTAACGATTCTTTACTTAGGTGGGTGGAAGTTATCTATTCCATATATATCTGTTCCTGAACTTTTCGGAATAAAAAAAATAGCTGGAGTCTTTGGAATGACAATTGGTATCCTTGTTACATTAGCTAAAGCTTATTTGTTTATATTTATTTCTATCACAACAAGATGGACTTTACCCAGGATGAGAATGGACCAGCTATTAAATCTTGGATGGAAATTTCTTTTACCTATTTCTTTGGGTAATCTATTATTGACAACTTCTTCTCAACTTGTTTCGCTATAAATTAAATAATAGAATACGATAAGAATATTCTAGATTCATAACCCCTTTCAAACAAGAGAAAGAAACATCAATTTATTCATGGATATCTACAATATGTTTCCAATGGTGACTGGGTTCATGAATTATGGTCAACAAACAATACGGGCTACAAGGTACATTGGTCAAAGTTTCATAATTACCTTATCTCACACAAATCGTTTACCTGTAACTATTCAATATCCTTATGAAAAATCAATTACGTCAGAACGTTTTCGCGGTCGAATTCACTTTGAATTTGATAAGTGTATTGCTTGCGAAGTATGTGTTCGTGTATGCCCAATAGATCTACCTGTTGTTGATTGGAGATTGGAAAGAGATATGAAAAAGAAACAATTACTTAATTATAGTATTGATTTTGGGGTCTGTATATTTTGTGGTAACTGTGTCGAGTATTGTCCAACAAACTGTTTATCAATGACTGAAGAATATGAACTTTCTACTTATGATCGTCACGAATTGAACTATAATCAAATTGCATTGGGTCGGTTACCAATATCAGTAATTGAAGATTATACAATTCAAATAGTTATGAATTCAACTCAAATAAAAATCGATAAAGATAAATCCCTTGATTCAAGAACGATTACCAATTACTAAAATTTTTTTGATATAAAGGATCAAAGCTTTTTTTGTCAATAACTACAAATATAATACTATTTATTTATTTTTGAGAATCATTCTTTTATTTAAACTAATTATAATAATAAATTTTATTTATCGCGAGAATTTCAAAATATACAATTCTAAAGTTTTTTCTTTTGGATAAATAAAGTAAGTGTAATTAGTCCAATAATTAGTTATCTATTATATATATATAATAGATAACTAATTATCTATATTCTATATATTCTATATAGTTATATCCATATTAAGATTTAATTCAATTAGGAAGGTATCATAAATTGGATAAACCTTTTTCCTTGACTATTTTGTAAAGTCATGATTTGACTTATTTTTTTTTGTGGACATTTTATACATAATGGATTTACCAGGACCAACACATGATATTCTTGTAGCATTTCTGGGGTCAGTTCTTCTATTAGGGGGTATGGGAGTTGTATTACTTACCAATCCTATTTATTCTGCTTTTTCGTTGGGGTTGGTTCTTGTTTGTATATCTTTATTCTATATTTCATCAAACTCCTTTTTTGTGGCTGCTGCACAGCTTCTTATTTATGTGGGAGCCATAAATGTTTTAATTATCTTTGCGGTAATGTTCATGAATGGTTCCGAATATTCTAATGATTCATATTTTTGTACCGTTGGAGATGGAGTCACTTCACTGGTTTGTATAAGTATTTTTTTTTCACTGATTACTATTATATCAGATACATCATGGTATGGAATTATTTGGACTACAAGATCAAACCAGATTATAGAACAGGACCTAATAAGTACTGTTCAACAAATTGGGATTCATTTATCGACAGATTTTTATCTTCCCTTTGAACTAATTTCAATAATTCTTTTAGTTTCCTTGATAGGTGTAATTACTATGGCTCGCCAATAATAAATATAGTTAGAATAAAAAAAATTAGAGTTATAAAAATTTTAAATATGAAATTAAATATATAATATAATAAAATCAAAAGGTTTAATAATTTTAGTTAAATTTGTTTACTTTCTTTTGTTTTGTAATTATAACTTCTAGTTAATTGAATCCCTTGAATTGTTGATATTAAAATGAATTGAGATTGATAAGGAGTTAGTCAATGATGTTCGAGCATGTACTTTTTTTGAGTGTCTATTTATTTGCTATTGGTCTCTATGGATTGATCACAAGTCGAAACATGGTTAGAGCACTTATGTGTCTTGAGCTTATACTAAATTCGGTTAATATTAATCTCGTAACATTTTCTGATATATTTGATAGTCGACAATTAAAAGGGAACATTTTCTCAATATTTATTATAGCCGTTGCAGCTGCAGAAGCTGCTATTGGACTTGCTATTGTTTCGTCGATTCATCGAAACAAAAAATCAACGCGTATCAACCAATTGAATTTGTTGAATAATTAATTAAAATTATCATGATCATATACTAAAAAATTAGTTATTATATTTCTATATTAATTAGATAAATTAGATAAATAATCTATAGATATAGAAATTTAATATAAATAATAATATAAATAATATAATATATATAATATATATAAAATTAAATAAAAATAAAAAAATATAAGAAAAATATAAGATTAATATTATATATATATAACGTGTATATATAACAAACATGTAAAATATATAGTATATATAATAACTAAGAAACTATAATATATGATATATATATATGAAATTTGATTCAATATCAAATTGATTTAATTTGACTATTTTACTAGATTAGTAAAGTATAATTAATACTAAACTAATTTATAATAATATAAATTTAATTAAATCTAAATAATTTAATTTTATTTAGATTTAATTTTAGATATTTATATATTGATTTGAATATCAATTTATTTTGTTGGACCATTTTCATTCACACACCCGACTCGTATGATTATAATTTTTTAAACGAAAATTAAAGTCTCTTGGCTTTTTCTTATAAGCAGATTTAGAAAAATATTGATTCTTCCAATTTTAGTAAACCACTGCTTCGTCTGGTGTCTACAATATAACTACTACTTCTATACCAGTATACCAGATTGAAAATTTTTGATGTTCAAACCCGGGCTGTTATAGATTCAATGTCACATTCAGTAAAAATTTATGATACATGTATAGGGTGTACTCAATGTGTACGAGCTTGCCCTACGGATGTGTTGGAAATGATACCGTGGGACGGATGTAAAGCTAAGCAAATTGCTTCCGCACCAAGAACCGAGGATTGTGTAGGTTGTAAGAGATGTGAATCCGCTTGTCCAACGGATTTTTTGAGTGTCCGTGTCTATTTATGGCATGAAACAACTCGCAGCATGGGACTATCTTATTGATACGTTACAAAAAAATACACTTTAATTATTTGATTCCTCTTTACCGACAAAAGCCCGTATTCAGAATAGAATAATATATTTTATTAAGTACGGGCTTTTGTGGTCAAAAACGTATCTTGTCTTTATCACGAATAATTTTCCTTGGCTAACAATACTTGTTGTTTTGCCGATATTCGTCGGCTCTTGCATTTTTTTTCTTCCTTATAGAGGAAATAAGATGTTCAGGTGGTATGCTATAGGTATTTGCTTGTTAGAACTCCTTTTAATGACCCACGTTTTCTGTCATCATTTCCAATTGGACGATCCATTAATCCAATTGGAAGAAGATTTTAAATGGATAGAGATTTTTGATTTTCACTGGAGACTGGGAATCGATGGACTTTCCATAGGACCCATTTTACTGACAGGATTTATCACCAGTTTAGCTACTTTAGCAGCTTGGCCAGTTACTAAAAATTCACAATTGTTCTATTTTCTCATGCTAGCAATGTACAGCGGTCAAATAGGACCATTTTCTTCTCGAGACCTTTTACTTTTTTTCATGATGTGGGAGTTAGAATTAATTCCTGTTTATTTACTTTTATCCATGTGGGGAGGAAAGAACCGTCTCTACTCGGCGACAAAGTTTATTTTGTACACGGCGGGGGGCTCCATTTTTCTTTTAATAGGGGTTCTGGGTATGGGTTTATATGGTTCTAATGAACCTACATTAGATTTTGGAAAATTAGCTAATCAATCATATCCTGTGGCATTGGAAATAATATTATATTTTGGATTCCTTATTGCTTATGCCGTCAAATTGCCGATTATACCTCTACATACTTGGTTACCCGATACCCATGGAGAAGCACATTACAGTACATGTATGCTTCTAGCTGGAATCTTATTAAAAATGGGAGCATATGGACTTATTCGAATCAATATGGAATTATTATCCCATGCTCATTCCATATTTTCTCCCTGGTTGGTAATAATAGGAACTATTCAAATAATCTATGCAGCTTCGACCTCTCTCGGTCAACGGAATTTGAAAAAGAGAATAGCCTATTCTTCTGTATCTCACATGGGTTTTACAATTATAGGAATTGGTTCCATAACCGGAATCGGGCTCAATGGTGCTATTTTACAAATACTCTCTCATGGATTTATTGGTGCTGCACTTTTTTTCTTGACGGGAACGACTTGTGATAGAATGGGTCTTGTTTATCTCGACGAAATGGGGGGGGTATCGATCCCAATGCCAAAACTTTTTACCATGTTCAGTAGTTTTTCAATGGCTTCTCTTGCATTGCCGGGAATGAGTGGTTTTGTTGCAGAATCATTAGTTTTTTTTGGAATAATTACTAGTAAAAGATTTCTTTTAATGTCAAAAATACTAATTACTTTTGTAATGGCAATAGGAATGATATTAACTCCTATTTATTTATTATCTATGTTACGTCAGATGTTCTATGGATACAAGTTATTTCATGTTACAAATTCTCATTTTTTGGATTCTGGACCACGAGAACTATTTGTTTCAATCTGTATCTTTTTACCCATACTAGGGACTGGTATTTATCCCGATTTCATTCTCTCGTTATCAGTTGATAGGGTACAAGCTATACTATCTAATTATTTTTATCGATAGTCTTTTATTAAAAATACGGAAATCTAATTTTTTTTGTCTTTTTATTTTCCGCTTTTAAACGCCGAACAATGCAAAAGAATTAAATGAATTAAAAATCTCAATTTTAATCAGATACATTTCGAGTTTTTTAGAACCCTTTGAGCCAGGAATGGTTCAAAGGGTTCTAAAAAACTTGCACAAAGAAAGAACTTTCACTATATATTTATATATAAATATGGGTATGGGATGATGTTTTGTTCTTATATGTACTCGTTATTTTATGTAGTTTATTCAATTATTTAGTATTTTAGATGTTAATGTGAATGAACCATAACTATGTAGACCTATCCCTAATAGATTGATTCCAAAATAGCATATCCAAATTATAAGGAATCCCATAGAAGCCACAAGTGCCGAATTTGTACCCTGCAAACTTTGATTTGTACTAGTTCTAGTATGTAAATAAATTGCGAATATGATCCAAGTAATAAATGCCCAAGTTTCCTTGGGGTCCCAACTCCAATACGATCCCCATGCTTCATTAGCCCATACTGCTCCACAAAGAATTCCTATGGTTAAAAAGGTAAACCCTAAACTAATGACACGATAACTCAAATAATCCAAACGTTGAGTTAATTGATATTTATAATAATTTCGAAATGAAAGAAAAGAAGTGTTTTTATAAACACTTCTTTTTTCATTCCAATAGTTAATCTTACCAAAGAGAAATTTCTTAATTAAGAAATTTTTGACTTTACCATTACAAAAAATATTGATGTTTTTTCGAAATGTAATGACTAGAAGAGCCACTGAGAATAATGATCCACATAAAAGAGCGGCATAGCTTAATAACATCATACTTACGTGCATCATTAACCACTGAGATTGTAGAGCAGGTACTAATATTACGGATTGGTGCATTTCAGTTAAAAGACCCGACGTGGCAAAGCCTTGTGTGAAAATGGTACTTGATGCAGTTATTGTGTTTAAATCATTTTTATGATTCCCCATCTTGTAAATGGTATGAATAATGGATAAACTACACGAAAGGAAAATTAATGACTCGTATAAATTACTTAAGGGAAAATGTCCCGAAGAAATCCAACGAGAAACCAATAATCCCGTTATAGAGAAAAAAGTAGCTATCATTCCTTTTTCTGATAAATCAGGCAATCCTACGCTTTCGTGGACAAAAAAGGTCATCAAATAAATCGTAATAACAATTGAAATTATCGAAAAAGAGATATGAGTCAATATATGTTCTAAAATTGTAAATATCATAAAAAGGAGTCCCATAAGAGAATTGAAATCGAGAATTGAATACATTATAGGAGCCATTGTATAGGATCCATTGTGTCTATTTTAGAAGATTTTTTTGATAGGATAGGATGCCGCCACTCGGACTCGAACCGAGATGCTCTAGCACTGCTTCCTAAGAGCAGCGTGTCTACCAATTTCACCATGGCGGCTTACTTGAAATAATAATAGTCAATTTATGTTGAATCGTCGAGATTCAAGGATTCAATATAGTTTATAAAACAAAACATTAGAATCGATGAATCTTTATTCATTGAAATTTATATGATAATTTGAATCTTTATTAAATAAAGAATAAAATAATCTTTAGTTAGTATCGTATTGTTGTAAGTTCGGTTTTAATAATGAACTTTGGTATACTAAAAACTAAGTTTTCAAAAAAGCAGTTAAAACTCCATAGTTTTAGACTGAGCTATAGAACCGGGAATTGTTCCTTTTCCTTTTTTTTTTGATTCGTTTTTATTTATCCAATGTTATTTTATGGATTCAAACAAAACGAAAAAAAAATATATTATTTAATGAAGAAAATGAAATAACTAGGATTTTCTATGTATAACAATTTGATTACTAAATCATAAGAATTTATCATTGTCTAACGATTTAGATACTATTTTATTATTATCAAAGTAAAGTATTAATATCTTTCATTATTTTATTATATTTCATTATATATATATAATAATGGTAAGATTTACCAAATTAATTAGGTTTTTAGTTAACCATATAACAAATAAAACAACAAAATTTGCATTTCTATCACAATCATACTCTACTTTTCACAATAGAAAAAATTTCTATTGTGAAAAGTAGATAGAAAAAAACCCCAAACCCAATATACATACCCTTATTCTACATATCACATCCACATACGATATTTATATACCACAGCAACTAGTTCCAACTGATCCTGTTTGATATTGAGGAATTCAATACACTAATTAATGTTAATTATTTATTTTAAAATACTTGACGTTTTTCGGGGTATGTCAATTCCGATTATTCCACGACTTTATTATTTGTTTGTTGTACAAAAAAACTTTTTGAACGTCCGGTAGAAACCGATTTCGCTAAAGAAAAAGCCTTTACTGCAGCTAAATTTCCTTTTTTCTTCCAAATATTTTTACGAATACGTTTTTTTGACATAGAAGTACGTTTTTTGGGGACTGCCATTAAAAAAAAAAGGGGTTACTTATTTTTATCATTGTATGTGAAAGACATGTATTGTTCAAAATGAATTGTTCCTTTTAGCCGTTATCCATATTTATTCCTAAAATAGTAAAAAAAAATTGAATTTTTCAAACACATTAAAAAAAACCTATGAAAACATATAATAAAATTTAAATTAAAAAAATTGAAACATACACATTAATATATTTAAAATATAAATAATTTAATCATATATATCATATATATATAATTTAATTACTCATATATATATATAATATGGATCATAGTAATTACGCATATGTATACATACCCTATGACATATATATATAGCTAAGAAAAAAAAATACAAGTACAAGAAAGGAAGGAAATTGTTTTTTATTAATTGATTAAGGTAAGAGTGCCATACCCATAATTGAAATTACAATTCGAATTAAATTAGTAGTTAATCTGTTAACTAAGATATTTGATTACTTGATAACAATAACCTTATTTATTTTTTAATTTAAATTTAAAGTACGGATCGTACTATCTATATTCGAATTAAGTATTCCTTTTGGTATAACCATTTTTCCTTAATATACTATATTATATAATATGCCTATAAATTACCAGGATGGAATATTGTATTATTCCAGTTTTAGTAGAATGATTAAAAATTTCATTTTTTTTTATGGAACATACATATCAATATGCATGGATAATAACTTTTCTTCCACTTCCAGTTACTATGTCAATAGGATTCGGGCTTCTACTTATTCCGACAGCAACAAAAAATATTCGTCGTATATGGGCTTTTCCTAGTATTTTTTTCTTAAGTATAGCTATGGTATTTTCAGCCAATTTATCTATTCAAGAAATAAATGGAAGTTCCATCTATCAATATCTATGGTCTTGGACCATCAATAATGATTTTTCCTTAGAGTTCGGATATTTAATCGATCCACTTAGTTCGATTATGTCAATACTAATTACTACTGTTGGAATCATGGTTCTTATTTATAGTGACAATTATATGTCCCATGATCAAGGATATTTAAGATTTTTTGCTTATATGAGTTTTTTCAATGCTTCTATGTTGGGATTAGTTACCAGTTCAAATTTGATAAAAATTTATGTTTTTTGGGAACTAGTGGGAATGTGTTCTTATTTATTAATAGGATTTTGGTTCACACGACCGACTGCAGCAAGTGCTTGTCAAAAAGCTTTTGTAACTAATCGTGTAGGGGATTTTGGTTTATTATTAGGAATCTTAGGTTTTTATTGGATAACTGGTAGTTTTGAATTTCGGGATTTGTTCGAAATAACTAATAACTTGATACACAATAATGGGGTCAGTTCTTCATTTGCTACTTTGTGTGCCTTTTTATTATTCCTCGGTGCAGTTGCTAAATCCGCGCAATTCCCCCTTCATGTATGGTTACCTGATGCAATGGAAGGACCTACTCCTATCTCGGCTCTTATACACGCTGCTACCATGGTAGCAGCGGGAATTTTTCTTGTAGCTCGACTTCTTCCTCTTTTCATATCCATACCTTACATAATGAATATTATTTCTTTAATAGGTGTAATAACAGTACTATTAGGAGCTACCTTGGCTCTTGCTCAAACAGATATAAAAAGAAGTTTAGCCTATTCTACAATGTCTCAATTGGGTTATATTATGTTAGCTCTAGGTCTAGGTTCTTATCGAGCTGCTTTATTCCATTTGCTTACTCACGCCTATTCTAAAGCTTTATTATTTTTGGGATCCGGAGCCATTATCCATTCAATGGAACCTGTTGTTGGATATTCACCAGATAAAAGTCAGAATATGATTCTGATGGGCGGTTTAAAAAGATATGTTCCAATTACAAGAACTACTTTTTTATTAGGTACACTTTCTATTTGTGGTATTCCACCTCTTGCTTGTTTTTGGTCCAAAGATGAAATTCTTAATGAGAGTTGGTTGTATTCACCAATTTTTGCAATAATAGCTTGTTTCACAGCAGGATTAACTGCATTTTATATGTTTCGCGTGTATTTACTTACTTTTGATGGGCATTTGCGCATAAATTGTAAAAATTACAGTAGCACCAATAATAGCTCGTTCTATTCAATATCTCTATGGGGAAAAGAAGTTCCAAAAAAAGTGGATAGAAATTTTCTTTTATCAAAAATAGAGAATATGGTCTTCTTTTTTTCAAAGGATAGATATAAAATATCTAGTAATCTAAACAAAAGAAGACCATATTCTTTCGAAAAAAAGTACATTTATACTTCTATGTATCCTCACGAATCGGACAATACTATGCTATTTCCTCTGTTTGTTTTGGTACTATTTACTTTGTTTGTTGGAACAATAGGAATTCATTTTGATTATGGAATAATATATTTTTATATATTATCAAAATGGTTAACTCCATCGACAAATCTTTTACATCCCAATGCTAGTTATTCCGTGGATTGGTATGAATTTTTTACAAATGCAATTTTTTCGGTAAGTATAGCAATTTTTGGACTATTAATAGCATATGTTTTATATGGGTCTGTTTATTCATTGTTCCAGAATTTGGAATTCATTAATTCATTTATAAAAGGAGGTCCTAAAAGAATTTTCTTGGACAAAATAAAAAATAGAATATACAATTGGTCCTACAATTGTGGTTATATAGATATTTTTTATACTAGAGTTTTTACCTTGAGTATAAGGGGATTAACCAAACTAACTCAGTTTTTTGATAGAAATATAATTGATGGAATTATCAATGGGGTTGTTGTTGCAAGTTTATTTATAGGGGAAGGAGTCAAATCTATGGGAGGTGGACGAATTTCTTCTTATCTATTTTTGTATTTATTTTATGCATCAATATTTTTATTCATTTTTTTATTCTTTTATAATTTATTTTAATTTAATATTTAATAATTTTCTATTTTCATATACATATTGCTTTTTTAATTTTTCTTTTTGATTCGGCCATAAATACACTGTATAGAAATTTTCTTTTTTGTAATGAATTGATCGGTCTTTTTCTTTTTTATATGAAGAAAATTTCATTGATTCTTTATTGTGAATCGTACAATTTTGATTGATTTTTTTTCGCCATTTTTTCGCTACTAATACTAATCGAGACCATTTGCTCTGAGATAAATTGTATGCATAATTACCCTTTAACCAGTTTTTCCATTCATTCATTCCAGGCTTCTTTATTTTCTTATACTTATACCTTGATTTGGAGTTAAATATTCCTCGGGTTATAGAATAATACTTTATCTTGTCCTTAATAAAAGGATGGGTACCGCGATATTGAAGTACAGATCTAAAGTGATGGTTGTTAAGTAATTGGGTTTGTGATATTTTGTAAAATACATATGCTTGGGACAAGGAAGATAAATCGTAATAAGTATTTGAATTATTACTAGGATTAGAAAAGTCCTTTTCTTTTTCTATAGTCGAAATCAAGTTCATTGTATGTTGATCTGTTTCATCAATTCCTTCTTGATTTCTTTCATCGTTGTAAATGGATTCATTGATAATTTTTTTTGTTGAAAGTTGTGCATTGACCTTCGAAATGCTAACCATACATAGCAGGATATCCATGTATATTTTTTCAATGAAAGATTTCATAAAATAATGTGATTTGCATATTAATCGAGTATTTATTCTTTTGAATATCCGCCAAATATCTTTCTTTAATTCTGGTCTTTTATCATCATAGGCTGGAACTTTTTTTTTCTTTTCTTTTGCGATTTCTTCTATTTGATTCCTGATTATGATTGTCTTATCAGCAAGATCTTTCATTTCATTTTCTATGAATAAAAAATTTGTCCAATTCATAGATTGAATTTGCATGGTCGATTCAGGAATAATCTTATTATTATCTTTTGAATCTTTTGCATTTTCATTTGGTTCATATACTTTCACCTTCTTGAATTCAAATAAAGAAATTGGGTTTACTTTTTCAAGTTTATTCATTATTCGTTTTAGAACTGGAAAAATTTTGATAACCCATGGTTTTGAAACTTTTACTTTTAGAGGTAGAAAATAATTCTTTTTCACTTTTCGAATATTTTTTTTTAGTTCTTTATATATGGGTTCAAAAAAAGAAGGTAGGGTTCGGGCAGGACCAAAAGGAAGTTCTGTTTCCGTTCCCCAAACTGTTAAAAAACTAGAATTTTCTTGTTTTACTTTTTTTTTCATTGGATCTCCATGATGAGATCGTAGTTTAGATCTTCGCCAAGGTTTTAAACGGAAAGGAAATAGAATTTTTACCTGAAGACCATCTGTTAACCAATCTTGAGGAAATTCTGTTTCTGATAGTGGAATACCATTATACGTACATTTAACATGCATTTCACTCTTCCAGTCCTTAAAATCCTCATACCACTCGGGGTATTGGAATAATAACATACGTCCAACATTTTTAGCTATTATCAATGAAGGCAATATAATGTTTTTTCTAAGAAAAGCGTGGATCAGGAGTATCAAACTTCTTATTGCTTGAGCAAATATAACGCTATCCCAAATTTCTGCTATTGCCATTCGTTCATTTTCTTCTTCTCTCTTCTTCTCGTTTTCATCGAGAGCCTTCAGAGTTTTCTTCATCTTTTCTTTCTCAAAATCGTCAATTTTTAATTCCGTTTTTGGTTTTTTCTTCGCAAAATTCCTAAAAATAGACTTAATATTTTGATCGATCTTGTTTAAAAGAGAAAAAAAAAATATGTTTTCTACTCG